AGCCAAAATAGTAGACTAAGATACCATTGAAATAAAAGAATTGATTGAAATCTGACATATTTATATTTGTAAACTCGTGTTACATCGGAGCAGTGTAGTGAACAGAAAGAGAAATATCGAATCAGATCCAATTTATCGTAATCGATTAGTAAATATGCTAGTCGATCGTATCCTGAAAAATGGCAAGAAATCACTGGCTTATCATATTTTTTATCAGGCTATGAAGCGGATTAGGTAAAAGACAAATAGGAACCCACTGTCTGTTCTGCGACAGGCGGTGCGCGGGGTAACTCCCGACGTAGTGACAGAAACCAAACGTGTAGGTGGATCAACTTATCGAGTTCCCGTTGAAGTAGTACCGGCAGAGGGAAAAGCTTCGGCTATCCGGTGGTTATTAATCGCGTGTCGAAAACGATCAGGTCGAAGTATGGCTTTAAGATCGAGTGATGAATCAATGGATGCCGCCAGAAATTCCGGTAGTGCCATACGGAAGAAAGAGGAAACTCATAAAGTTGCGGAAGCCAACAAAGCTTTTGCCCATTTCCGTTAGTTTCGGATTCGTTCCAATCCACAATAGTTTCGTTGTGGATTGGAACCGGAGCACAAACTATCTGGGAATCAAAAAACACTACGAAGAAATGGTTGAGTGAGGGGTGAACGACGAATAACGGATGTCCAAGTCACAAGTGGGGATTAGCAACTACTTCTTTCTTAAGTTGTTAATTATTAGACTCTATAGGATTGCGGGGGGGGGGGGCAATGCAGAGTTGCGGAGTGCCTCGCAAAAAGGCTTGATACATGACCAGTTTTTCAGAGACTGAAATTGATTGGGACACGCATCGCATGAAATGAAGAAAAATTGTTTGAGATATCGAGAAGAAGCCCCCTTAGAATTCTGGAGACTCAATTAATTTTGGTTGACACAGATAGGTTTTTGTGATATATTCTAAAATAACAAGCTTACTAGCCTGGGGAATAACTAATTATTTTTTGAAAACCGAAAATTACCATGACCGCAACTTTAGAACGACGCGAAAGCGCAAGCTTATGGGGTCGCTTCTGCGACTGGATCACCAGCACCGAAAACCGTCTTTACATCGGATGGTTCGGTGTCTTAATGATTCCCACCTTGCTAACCGCAACCTCTGTATTCATCATTGCTTTCGTCGCAGCTCCTCCTGTAGATATTGATGGTATTCGCGAACCCGTTTCTGGTTCTTTATTATACGGTAACAACATTATCTCTGGTGCTATCATCCCTACTTCTGCAGCTATTGGGTTACATTTTTACCCAATCTGGGAAGCAGCTTCCGTCGATGAATGGCTTTACAATGGTGGTCCTTACGAACTTATTGTTCTTCACTTCCTACTTGGTGTAGCTTGCTACATGGGTCGCGAATGGGAACTAAGCTTCCGTCTAGGTATGCGTCCTTGGATCGCTGTTGCGTACTCGGCTCCTGTCGCAGCTGCTGCCGCCGTCTTCTTGATCTACCCAATTGGTCAAGGAAGTTTCTCTGACGGTATGCCTCTAGGCATTTCTGGTACTTTCAACTTCATGATCGTCTTCCAGGCTGAGCACAATATCCTTATGCATCCCTTCCACATGTTGGGTGTAGCTGGCGTATTCGGCGGCTCTCTATTCAGTGCTATGCATGGTTCTTTGGTAACTTCTAGTTTGATCAGAGAAACAACTGAGAATGAGTCTGCTAATGCAGGTTACAAGTTCGGTCAAGAAGAAGAAACCTACAACATCGTAGCCGCTCACGGCTATTTCGGTCGTTTGATCTTCCAATATGCTAGCTTCAACAATTCTCGTTCTCTGCACTTCTTTTTAGCTGCTTGGCCCGTAGTAGGTATTTGGTTCACCGCTTTAGGCATTAGCACTATGGCATTCAACTTGAATGGTTTTAACTTCAACCAATCCGTGGTTGACAGCCAAGGTCGTGTTATAAACACCTGGGCTGATATCATAAACCGTGCTAACTTAGGTATGGAAGTCATGCATGAACGTAACGCTCATAACTTCCCCCTAGACTTGGCTTCTGTTGAAGCTCCTTCTATAAACGGGTAACACCCATCTGGTTATGCAGCACAACTGGACACCAAACCTCTAAGAGGTTTGGTGTCCAATGAAATGAAGGTTCGTGCGGCAGAGCGAATGAAAAAAAAAAGAATAAGAGCTTGTCACAATTTCATGATTATCAGTTTTCAACTTTGAATTCTAAAAACTATTTGGGATATCCTTCTGCGATTTAATAGATTACGAAGTTTCCTAGTCCGATTTACAGAATGTTTGTAACCCCCCCCCCCCACCCACCCCAATATTTTGGATAAAATAAAAAGAAGGAATGCATTTCTCCCTCATTTCAAAGATTTTCTATTGTCTTGTTCTAGAAATACAGTTAATATGTATGTGTATCAACCGAAAGACCTATCTAGCTTGCTTAACGGATAAATCTCGTTCGGGGGGGCCAAATAAAAAAACAGAGGGGGCGGACGTAGCCAAGTGGATCAAGGCAATGGATTGTGGATCCATCACGCGCGGGTTCAATCCCCGTCGTTCGCCCATCCAACTGGGTAATTCGATTCCATCTCTCTTCTTAGAACAAAGAAGAACGGTTAAGGCAGATGGGATATGCGTGGGTCTATCTGACAATAACAATTTTGAATTCCCGATCTAATTCCAGTTTTGGATATGACTATTCACAGAAATAACTAGACTCGTTTGAAATATGTATTCCATCCTATCTTGAAATTTTCGAAATTATTGGTATAATAAATGTGGGAAATAGATAGTATCTACCGCATAAAATTAATATGAAAAAAGAGAATAAGGTAAAAAAGGTGGCAAGAGAAAGAGTAGGAAGCCCAGATTCTTCATCGAAAATTTCGGAGTTAATAGAAGTCAGTCTATTAGATCACTTCTTCGAATCATTGAAAAACCAACATCTCAAAGAATTTTTAATTAGCCCATCTTCCAATTATGAACCTTTTATCAGATTATCTGACTTGTGATTTCTAAGTTCACTATTTTTACGCAATCTGCGTAATTCACTAAAAAGAGATAGTGGCATCACCCTGGAGATGCTGATGTTGCTAACAATACCAATCTTTATGCATTGCTTGAGTGACAAAAGGTCGACCGAAAGAAGCGTTGTACTAACGGGAGTCATTAATGGGGGTGACGGGGTAAGAAAAAAACAAGCGGAAAACCTTGTTGATTTTTCCTGTGACTGCTTTCTCCGATTCGAAAGATCTTTATCTGTTGAAAAGAATGGAAAGAGGAGAATACCTGTTTCCCACTACTTAGGTTTGAACGAAGATATTTATGCAGGTTCAACGAAAAAAGAGAAGCAAGTTCGCTATGATGGAATGATTCCTCTGGTTTCCGGTAAATGGAAGGCATGTGTAGTGAGAGGTTTACTCCTTGGCAGAGATATATCCAAGGATGAGACTGAAAGAATTCAAGTATTTTGTAGGGGTAGGTTTTTACAAAATTCAATTAGGTTTTTCAAATTCTATAACTATCTGGTAGTTTATAAAAACAACCAAAGTGATTTCGATTTGTTATTCTTTTGGGAAAATCATAACAAGCGAGATCCGGGCCGGTTACAAGCAACACAATTGAGAAACGACTCATTAAATCTCGTAGTATTAAACTCCTATGATAAGGCGTTACTCGAATCTGGAAATTCAGCAGATGACCGAGGAGATGGATCGGGATTTTACTTAGAGCGAGAAGCCTTTTCCAACTTGTCTTCATTTACGTCTTGTGAGAAAACAACGTCGTTTCGGAGCTGTATATCCGGATTAGGTTGTGACAAAAATGGGGAAGAATTTCCCATTCTACACACTTATTCACAAATGAGAAATGGATTAATAAATCGACTCATCAAATTTCTATCGATAATTGAGAAATCGAATCTGATTTCTAATAGGGCAATAGTTATTGACATCAAAAATAGCGTCAAATTTGGGAAAGGATTTTCATTGAAAATGAAGGGCTACATGCCGCTTACTCAAATATTTGGCAAGAAACTTGGGCTAGCGAGTGGCAGACACCTCAACCTCAATGAGATTCTTCCAAACTTTTTTCAAATCTATTTAGGTATACCTAAAGAAATAAGTAATCGAAGTGAAAATACTACTTTTTTAAACTGATTGAAAGAGGAGGGTAACATACATTCAATATGTTCTTTAGTTAGATTGTATGGACGAGATAGAATCATACCTCTCTACTCAACATACATATTTCTTTTCTATGACTATTTCTGCGCATTATCTACTGAATATTTATTCCAAATCCAATATCGGTTGAATGGCTGGGCGGGGATCGGGGAGTACACCGGTGTAACAAGAATTGCAACTGAATAAAGAGTATTTAAATGGAAAGATAACGTAGAGCGCCTGTTGAACGAATATATTACCTTCCAAATGGATGAGTATAGAAATGTTCAGTCAAATGTGCATAGATGGCTCGATACGACCGAGCGTTCGTCTTCTTTCCCTGTCGGGGAAGTCTTAAAGTATGACTTGAAAGAATCAATTTGCCGTGTATCAATAATAAGGAACGAATTACTAAATAATATTGGTGTCAGTCTCGGTAGTAACAATCAACAAAGCGAAAAAGATTTTCATCGATTTCTCAATATTTTATTTCTTTATAAAATGATTGTTGCTGAGGTTACTCGCCAGAAATTTTTGATATATACCATTGATTATTGCATCGATAAATTGAACAATATAGATCTCGATAAATTGAACAAGATAGATCTCATGAAGCTTGATCTTTTATCAAGTTTATTCGATGGTTACATTGATGAACAGATACTTTTTATCAAAACAATTATTGAGAGAAAAAAGAGTTTATTCATTGAATCCAAACTGTTAATGAGTGAGAAATCAGTAGGCTCTTCGACCGAGCTGGAACCTGCAGTGAATCCTACTTCTCTCGGGTTGCCCCGCATCGAATCTATCCGAGCAGGATTTTCAAGCGATGCTTTTTCCATTACGGGGAGGCCCTTTTGGAATCTGCTTCTGCATGATTCAAACCGTGGGGGAGATTCAACTAGAGATATTGGTGAGAATATTTCGAGATACATATCCGATCAGGTTAATAAACTAAACTTTCTAGACGACTCACCTATACAGAACTGTGCTAGAAGCAACTTTATTCTGAGAATAAAAAGGAATCTTTTTCTTGGGAGATGCAACGGTAGTTATCTCAACGTCTTAGAAAACTTCTATGTAGGCTCCGAAGATGAAACCATCTCATCTAATATCATCTCATTTATTCATCCCCAACTGTCGGATTCGTTGTTATCCAATTTATCGAAACAAACAGCAGAGGAGGTTGCTGGTCACGTACTCACACCAATTAAATCTCTTTTGTCTAATCTGCATGAATCCACAGCATTAGTAACTCATTCAGATGGACTTTCCAATTCTATTTCGGATTTGAAGAGGTTACTGGCGAGTTTGAACTTATCTCCTCGTGAAACGATAGAATCATTTCTATATTCGTGCAGTAGCGATGGAGTTTCTTTGGAGAAGACGTCGATAAACTCCGATTCATCGTCGGATCGGCGACCCCAACCTTGTTTCAAGAATCTGGTATTGGATCGAGTCTATGAAAAGAAGTTGTCTATTAAGTATTTATGGGAACCGGAAGAATTGGAAACATCTTATTGGTCGCTAAGATTCCCATTATGCAACCATCTAACATCGAGATCTCTAGCAGAATCGATTGGAAAGGAGGTTGCGTACGAAGATACGGACTTTGCGGATCAATCTATCCGGAAGGAGGCTATTCGTCCATCCCACTTTATCAATTTCAATGAATTATTAAGAGATTTGAACAGATATAAAATCTCTTGGATCTTTTGGAAAGACAATATCGGTGAAAAATGGAGCTTATTTAGAGATTACATACCTTGGTTTTTTACCCCCACCTGGTGGAGATACTTCTACGATCTGATTAGAGAAACATATCCAAAAATAGTACTTAAAATAAGTTATGACTCAAATAATAATTTTCCTAGAATTTATAAAAGAATGGCTGAGGATGTAGTAGATGGCGCGAAAGCCTATTTCTTCCAAAGACTGCAAAGCCTAGGATTGAGATTCGACAACGATCCCATCAATACTATAGTATCCGAAATAGGTTTTCTTTTTTTCGAAGAAAATCCTGATGAAGCAAAGATTTTACATCCGGAAGGATGGTCAGTATCTCAATTTTCCAATAGGTCTATCTTCTATTATTTCATTTTTTCAGTATTAATTGTTCTTGCATTAGTCAAACACCCATTGTCTGCCGTTTCGGGTTCCAATTCCTTTCATTTGTGGAAACGTTTCAATACTATTGAATATTTGACAGACCCAACGCGTGGATCCTATTTGAAAGAGGTAATGCATTCCCCTTCGACAAGCTAAATGTCAACGAGAGATCTACTAATCTATTCTTTGAATAGATTCTTGAATTATGTAAATAATATAATCTTTTTCTTCTTTGTTAAAAATGAACTCGATTCGTGGATGTTTCATAAAGAAAGCTCCGATATCCTAGATAGTAAGAAAGAACTGCTGACTCAACATTTAGTGACGAATAAAATTATTTATAGGTATGTGGCGAAATTGAATTCCAATTATGATTTATTGAGCAACGAGATTTCTCATGAACCTTATCCACAAGAAAGATCTAATGTTTTGGCATACTTACGGCAATTCTGGCAAAATGATCTATCGAGTCACAAAATCCGTAAGTTGGATCTTGTGGAGAAGTGGGCTTTTTCCGCCCTCGAGAGAAATATTCTATTTTCAGTAACAGCGAGACGAAGAGGCAGTCTACTAAATATGCCATGTCATGACATACCTATCTCACTCCAATCGAGATTATTACCATCTAAAGGGATTTTGCTAGTAGGACCCATAGAAACTGGCCGATCTTCCATTATTAGAGATGTAGCATTCGATTCCTACTTTCCAGTGGTGAAACTACCACTGAAAAAGCTGATATACAACCGATCCTTTTTTAATAATGTACGTGGAAATTTCATTTCGAAAGAAAGCGTACACCGATTAGATCTCGTTTTTGAAATGGCGAAAGAGATGTCTCCCTGTACACTATGGATTCAAGATATTCATGAATTGAATATTCATCGTTCGTATCATAAGCTAGAAGCTGATCCCAAATTCTTACTTTGCCAAATATTGAAAAGTATTGGTGACAGGCGCCGCAATTCCAACATCCGCAAGAATGTTGTTATCGCTACGACTCACGTACCTGCGAGGATAGATCCAGCTCCAATAGCTCCGAACCGGTTAAACTAATTAATAAATTTTCGAAAATCCAACGGGTATCAACGTCAGAAAGAATTATCAATTCTATTACGTATCAAAGGTTGCAAAATAGAGGCTAATCCGCCCCTTCCTCTTATTGAAGGTACTGGGTCTGGAACTACGGGTTATAGTAAACGAGATCTATTCCTTCTTGCTAATGAGGCGTTATTAATAGGTACTTCCAAAAGAAATAAGATTCTATGTAGCGATGCTATTGAATTAGCTTTGCATAGACAACATTCGACTGCTAGTGATATGGGCAATGGGATAGAATCCGGTTCTGAATGGGAAATCTTTTATCACGAGATAGCGGAAGCTGCTTCAAAGAATAGTTTGATAAATACTTATCTCACCAATCCATATATTGGTCGTAACGCGTTAAAAATGCGATTTTATTACTTGTCTAACTGGTATGTGGAACCTTCAGGAACCGAGTCAACATTTAATGAATTCACTCTATTTTTGCATATCCTAGGGATACTGGCCAGATTAGTAGCTCGCGATTCGCTCCAAATGGATATGAGAAAGAAAGAAAATTTCATTGTTATTGACAAACTGGTAGAGAATGACTTGAACCTAGCTTGTGGTGCACTAGAAAACCTCTCGACTAATTTCTCACGTTCAGAAATTTGTAAAGACGAAAGTCAACGCAATAGTAGTCTTTCTTTTTCCGTTCCTATCGGTAAACCCAAGTATTGTTCAAGTGTAATCTCTACAAGTCGTTCTTCTCAATTTATGAGAAAGGGGATATTTAGCAGTCTAACCGACTTCGAACTGCAACAGTCACCCGAACTAAGAAACTCAAGTCCGACGGAAGTGTTGCGCGAGATCACTTGGTCCCATAAGGCTTGGCGTCTCCGTTTCCTGCGAAGCGGGTCTTATGAATTGATGAGGGTATCATCTGAACCCAATCATTTGTATAATTTAATTCTCCTTTACCAAGATCGGAATTATATACCCCAACAAGATTTCGAATTCAATAAGATTAAGGGTGACAAAAGTCAATGGTGTGAGAAAAGCGGATATCTATTTAGTTTTGAAAAATCTGCGACTAATGTGACAGAGAACTTTATTAAAAGATTGGAAAACCGATTGGATAATATGTTGCTACGCGAGCAATTTCTCGAATTGGGAATATCCGGCGACTCATCTAATGAATATGAAACACACTGTAATCGATTAGGTGAAACGACTCGACTCTTCGGGGGGCGCTTCATCTGGGACCCCATGCTTCTGTTCCAGCCAGATCCTAACATTCCTTCCTCGCGTCGCAGCTTGTTGCCGACAAAAAAACTGGCGCGGAGGCTTTACACCATTTACGGTATGAGAAGGCAGCACCTTAATAAGATGTCAAATAAAAAGATTAAGAATTTCTTTCTCTATAGTGAAGAGAATCCGAAATTGAAATCTGACTCATCTATTAAGCGGTGGAATAATCTCCCTTTGGATGAAGAGGAGCGAGATTCCGAATACATCAAAGAAATTTCGTTTATGGATATACATCTGCAATATCCGCAGACATTTAGTCCCGCTCGCTTTGATTCCTACGTGGTAGCAGAAGATTTTCCAGAGCGATTTATTCGGTTTAGGCTTCTGGTTCATAGAAACAAATGGATGAGGCAAAAATGTTCCCCATTTCACGATTCTCTTATCTATAATATGTTGCTTGAAATTTATTAATATCTATTCAATCCGTTCTGGTTTGGTAGGGCGTCACTGGATCGAACGACGGAACAATCTTTTCATGAGAGTTCATAGAACAAATCTTAGATACCCTTCATTCTTCTAGATCTCTAGCTATAGAATTAAAAGCCAAATCAGTAAAAGGAAGATCTATGGTTTAATTTTTATTATATAAATAATATAATTGTAGCATCTAAAAGAGTTAAGTAACTGAAGGCCATTTCCTATATGAGTCTTTTAGGAGTCGTTCTGCTTCAAAACGAAAGAAAATTGGGAAGAAGCAATAGCTTATTCCATAGAGATTTTGCACAGCAGCTTCTTAAGATCACGCTTGGAATAGATCCTTTCTAAAATTGTGGATTTACTCCCCTCCCCAGATGACTGATTGATTCGCTCATTCCAATCATTAAATACACCGGAATTGAAGGGGGGGGGGGCCCCAAAAGGGGCCTCTGAATAGGCAGAGTCCTCGCCTTGGGGGTAGTCGAGGGGGAGGGGGGGGGGTAAGAACGCACAAATCTATTTTTCTTCGATTGTTAGAGCTGGAAATAAGCACGATAGTGAATCATTCACTGGTTGGTGGGTCATGGTCCAACGCAATTTGATTTGGCGTATGGGGGAAGCACAACTACCAAATTACTAGCAATTAGTGACGTAGATTCGAACGAGTCTCCCCGGGTAGGATTCGAACCTACGACCAATCGGTTAACAGCCGACCGCTCTACCGCTGAGCTACCGAGGAAAGTCCTAGGGGATTCAGTCTCATACACACTCAAAGATCTTTGTTCTTTGAATCGCTTCTCAATCTGTAAGGAATTAAGCTTTCTCCGACATTTTTTGAAGGAGACTTTGCATACAACCTAATTTCTATTATAGGAGGAGGAGGCGGCGATAGCAATCCCATTTGAATGGAAGGGTCCCCGAATCATGGGAGAGGGGGGGGGCAAGGGGCAACCGATCGAGGTAGAGATCAACCCCACAAGCCCCCCGACCGATCTGTATCGGTCGTTCACTAATTAGTACTTCCTATTTCCCCCCTCCAAGAAGCATAGTAGAATATCTGCAGGATTATCCTACCTCATAGCATAAAAAAAATGGGATATCTTTGAGGAATAAAAACAACAACAAGGGGATAGATAGAGATGGGGAAGATGAAAAATAGTCGGGAGAAATGAACAAGAATTGGAGCTTCGTGAAACGAAAGTAGCAGTTTACGGCAAGGGCGGAATTGGTAAATCAACAACTAGCAAAACCGATAAAACAGTTCCGATAATTAATCCAAAAATATATTCAGGTATTCTGCCATTCTTTCCATGTCGTATACTCTCTCCACCAAATAAGTTTGATGCTGCAGTTCCGTTAATAAATCCATCAATAATCCATTGATCAAAATGGAAAACAAGTTTACTAATTAGCATTAAGCCTTGTACGAAGTAAATATTGTAATAATGATCAATATAACCTCGATTTATGGACCAGTTTTTAACAAAAAATAAGAAAGTATTTAATATATTTTTTGTTTCTCTTTCTTTATAAATATTATTTTTATTAAAAGTTTTGTCAATTTGTCCGTAAATTTTTAAGGAAATCAATAATCCAAAAATAGAGAAACTCAGCGAAGGGATCGAACTCTTTAATATTTCTATCAAATTTTCAAAATGTTTATTATTTTCGGAAAAAGATAGTGGGTAAATAAGCCAATCAAATAGTAAATCTAGGCTAGCTCCTTCTTTGATTGAATCAACTCCTATTAATCCAGCAAAGATAGTGGGTATCGCCAAAAAAATCAGAGGCAATATCATAGAAAAATTTGATTCTTGCAGATATATCGCTCTTTTATCAGAATGAGTTTGAATTGCTTTTGCTTTATCAAAAATGATATCAGATTCAATTATAGGTGGAGTCGTGAAAGTTATAGCTTCCATAACTTCTTTTTGTTCCATGTCTTTTGTAGATATAAAGTTATTATTAATTTGTCTAGTAAATGATTCCCTTGGAGCTACCCCCCATGAATTAATAATATTTTCAGATGGAAAAAAAGTATCCAAACCAATAAAATCTATTTGATTGGCTCGAAAATCTCCCTCAAAAGTTAGAAGGTAAATACGAAACATGTAAAACGCGGTTAATCCTGCTGTAATAGAAGCAGTCAAACCAAGATAAGGGGAACGAAGCCAACTTTCTGTAATAATCTGATCTTTAGACCAAAAACAAGATAGTGGGGGTATGCCACATAAAGATAGGGTGCCCAAAAGAAAGGTAATTCCAGTAATTGGCATATGTTTTCGCAAACCACCCATGAGGAACATATTTTGACTTTTAGTGGGAGAATATCCAACTATTTTTTCCATGGAATGAATAACTGAACCAGAGCCCAAAAATAATAAAGCTTTTGAATAAGCATGAGTAATAAGATGAAACAAAGCAGATTGAGAAGCACCGATTCCCAAAGCTAATACCATATATCCTAACTGAGACATGGTCGAATAAGCCAGACCTCTCTTTAGGTCTTTCTGAGCAAGAGCTAATGTGGCACCTGGTAAAGTTGTTAATCCACCCACCCAAGAAATAGTAAACATAGTTGGAGGCAATATCAAAATAAGATTAAAAATTCGAGCTATGAAGAAAATTCCGGCAGCCACCATAGTAGCTGCGTGAATAAGAGCTGATATGGGCGTGGGTCCCTCCATGGCATCTGGTAACCATACATGAAGTGGAAATTGAGCAGACTTGGCAATCGGACCTAAAATAAGTAAAAGGGCAACTGTATTAGCAAATATTGGATTGATGATGCCATTATTATATAATTCAAGAAATCAATCACACAATTCATAAATCTCGAAACTACCGGTTATCCAGTAGATACCTAATATGCCCAACAACAATCCGAAATCTCCTATGCGATTGGTTACAAAAGCTTTTTGACAAGCATTTGCAGCGCTCGATCTCGCAAACCAAAAACCTATTAATAAGTAGGAACACATTCCAACTAATTCCCGAAAAACATAAATCTGTATCAGATTAGGACTAAAAACTAACCCCAACATTGATGCGGTAAACAAACTTAGATAAGCATAAAACCTTACGTATCCCTAGTCGTGACACATGTAACTATCACTGTAAACCATCACTGAGATACCCACAGTAGTAACTAGTATTGACATAACAAGAGTAAGCGGATCAATCAAAAGACCTATTTTAAAGCAGAAATTACTTTTTGGAATCCAAGCCCACAAAAACTGCTCGATGGAATGAGTTGCAGCCTGTTTCCAAAATAAAGCAAAGGAAACAAACATAGCAATAATTAATGAAAAGATATTGAACGCAGCGCACGGACGTCGTAAACTTCTTGTTGCTTTTGGAAAAATAAACAAAAATGATCCAGTTACACAAGAAGCTACCAACGGACATAGAGGAATGAGACAAGCATATTTATTTGATAGTTCCACGGGCATATTAAATCTAATTTAAATTTATTATCGTTTTCAACTCTTTTGATTAAGAGTTAAAAATAGAAATCTGATAACAGTATGAAATAGAATAGATGCAAATAATTGAATTAATTATTAATTAGATAGAAAATGCCATAATTTTCTTATTAAAAATAAATGTAAAAAACTTGACAATATTTAAAGATGCTTGAGATACTTATTTAAGTAAGATGATTCGAATCTGAATAGGTTTGCAAATAAAACCCTCATTCTTTTGTATAAAAATAGATACATAAAAAGATAAAATTAACATGAATAAATATGCAATAATTGATATCGGTGGTAAACAGCTCCGAGTAGAACAGGGAAGATTTTACGATGCTCGGCACTTCGCCCCAGTTCAATACGCGTTGACATTGAATAAAAAAATAACGATAAATCGGGTTTTACTTATTCGGCAAGGATCTAGCATCAATTTAGGTTATCCGTGGTTGAATGATGCAGCTGTCAAAGGCAGAATCTTACAAGGTTGTTTCAAAAAGAAAATGGTTATACAAAAGATTTCCTCTAAGAAGAAAACATGACGAACTCTTGGATATAGAGAAAATATCACTCGATTTGTTGTTGATTCCATTCATTTTGGCGATAAAAACCCAAATAAATATTAGCTAGTTCTTTTTTACTGAACCAATATATACTTAATAATACTGATGTAAGGGATCTAACTTAAGGTTTTTTACTTCTGTGCATTCTGCTTTTTTTATTTAATTATTTTTTTTTTATTATATCTATTCTATTGATACGTATCAACATAGTTTTAAAGTAGTTGCAAAAAACAATAGATATATGGCAGTCCCTAAAAAACGAACTTCTGGATCGAAAAAAAAAAAACGTAATCGCGCCTGGAAAACTAAACCTGGAAAAGTAGCGGCAACGGCTTTTTCTTTAGCTCAATCTTTTTTAACGGGTCGTTCAAAAAGTTTTTACTATATAATGGAAAAAGTAACAAAAATAAAAGATTTACCAAAAGAGTGAAATTCTATTTTTTATACTATTTTTCAGTAACGTATATAGACTACGCATCTAAATAAAGTAAATGACTAGATACAAAACTTTGAAACAGAAAAAAGTAGTATGAAACTAAATATTAAAGTTTTTAATATGTAATACTTCGCCAAGATTACAAAGTATTTCGTTTTACCGTTTTGATATTTGTCTTTAAGAATTTACGAACTTATAACTTATTTTGTAAATAAACTTACTTATTTAAAATTGAGTTCAACAGACAAAAGGTAAACTGGAAATTAGATCTTGCAGGATTTAATGATTAGATAATTTATAGTTATTATATCACGTCGTTAAATGAAGACAGATTAATACAGATTAATTTTGAAGTAGCAAAAAAAAAAAGCTATGAGCAGGGGCAACAAAAATGAATCCGGAAGAAGCGAAAAAGATCTATACATAGATCTTTTTCGCTTCTTCCGGAGTTTTTATTACAGAGCTTGGAATAACAAACTGTTTATTTTTTATCTAAAACTATATGCATTTCAATTTGTTATCAACTGCTTGACTAGAAAAGATTTGTTTATTATTGCTATTTCATATATCTGATGATACCGAATCCATTCGGAATAACAGGATTTGAACCTGTGACCTCCATCACCCCAAGATGGCGCGCTACCAAACTGCGCCATATTCCGTTGTATGTGTGTACATACATATCTATCTATATATATAGATAGATGTTTATATAAATAAATAGCGGGAGATTCAAAATATGTAGATATATAGTATAGAACATTTTATAGTAGTACTAACATTTCAGAAATCTTTTGTGAATTTGAGATTGCATTTGTTATAGTAATCTACCTTGAATGATCTTCTGGCTATATTGCTTTTTTTATTCTATCTTGCACAAGTAAATTAAATGTTGACGTGCCCTCCTAAACTGGTGTAAAATTATTTTACATCCATATAGATATAATTTCATTTTCATGAAAGCCGCTATGGTGAAACAGGTAGACACGCTGCTCTTAGGAAGCAGTGCCAGAGCATCTCGGTTCGAATCCGAGTAGCGGCATTCCATTTATAATTTTTCTATTTACAATCTTCTTTAGAAGGTAATTAAAAAGAATCTCTATTACTATTAATCAGTAGATAAATATTTTTGTAATCTATCTATAGATAATATCCAGTTCAGGATACTTTTCGTATCAATAAAAATTAAAAACTAACCCCTATTTAAGTTTAGAGGCGATAATTTTATCTCTTTAAAAAAAAAAAGAAAAACCTTACTTTGGTAGTATTTGATTTGAAGCTGAACAAATCAAGTTGGATTAATTTACTGGTCTTCTCTTATTACGATTTATATCTATATGGAACGCGCTTTTATCCATATCTCGTTCTTGATGCTTTTTTCTGCTACTTTGCTAAATCCGATCAATTTATTTTATGAATTTGGTAAGCCAAATAAACTTAGCAAAAAAAGTATGACAATAGCTTTCCTTTGTACGACGGAGTTTTCATTAACCCGATGGTTTCAAACTAAGCATTTACCGCTGAGCAATTTGTACGAGTCATCAATGTTTCCCTCATGGAGCTTTTCTTTATTGTACCTAATATTAGAGTTCAAGAATCAGAATGGGTTGTCGGGTGCAATTACAGCGCCGGGTGCTATGATGACTAATATCTTCGCTACTTTAGGTATTCCTGAAGGGATGCAGCAATTGACGCCATTAGTACCTGCTTTGCAGTCTCACCGGTCAATGATGCATGTAACTACAACGATACTGAGTTACGCAACCTTGTTGTGCGGATCTTTATTGGCAATATCTTTATCAAGTATTTATTACAGCAGTATAAAAGATTACCGCGTTTTTGATTCAAGATACAAATACTACGAATGTAGTACTTTATTGAAATTGAACATTTTTGGCCGATCTGATCTACAAAGTTTTATTTATCTACTACTTTCAAATTCAAAAAAATGTCAATTAATTAATCAATTAGATAAATGGGCTTATCAGATTATAAGTTTGGGGTTTTCTTTATTAACCATTGGTATACTTTCTGGAGCAGTGTGGGCTAATGAAGCTTGGGGATCTTACTGGAGTTGGGATCCCAAAGAAACTTGGGCGCTAGTAACTTGGTCCATACACGCTATTTATCTTCATACTAGGATAACTAACAGGTGGATGGGAGAGGGGCCAGCTGCGGCAGCATCAACTGGTTTTTTTTTAGTTTGGATTTGCTTCTTGGGAGTCAACTTATTAGGAATCGGATTACATAACTACGGATGGATTATATAAAAACAACAAGATTCTCAATTAATAAATCAGAGAGAATATTCAAATGAATAAACTAAAATAGTTCTAAAAAAGGGAAACAAAAACAGACAGATCATAGATAAGTAGTAGGTAACTGCATCTATTTTTTGTCTATTTTTGTTTCTCCATCTAGTCTCTTCTAATTTGTGCTAACGATTACAAAGATAAACTGTTGGAAATTAAGAAGCATAAGTATTATTAGTGACAGTTAAAGTTGTCGAGATTTTTTAGCTAGTAAGGGTTGAAAATAATTTATTTCTTTTTTATTAAATTCTTTTAATTATCTAATTTTAGATATAAGTTCTTTCAATTTGGTTTTTACTTCATAACTGAATATGAAAACAATACTGAAAGAACTTTATTATTCCATAAAGGTAAAATTAAATTTGGATATAAACCGATACCTAGTATTGGTAAAAAAAGACACGTCGAGGTGAATACTTCCCTTGGACCAACATCTATTAAATAAGAATTTGATTCATTGGCTATTCTGTACCCATAAAATATTCGACGTAACATGGATAATAAATAGATGGAAGCTAATACTGTACCAGTTGCCTCCAACACAGTAATTTCCGCCTTAAAGAAAAATGAGTATTGTTTGTTGGTAATAACTCCCAGAAATACTAACAATTCTGACACGAAACCGCTCATTCCTGGTAATGCAAGAGATGCCAACGAAAATGTACTAAACATGGTAAATAGTTTAGGCATCGGGGTTGCTATTCCCCCTAATTTGCCAAGAAGAAGGGTACGCGTTCTGTCATAACAAGTACCTGTAAGAAAGAATAATGCTGCACCAATTAAACCGTGGGATATCATTTGCAATATAGCTCCGTTAATACCCGCGTCTGTGAGAGAACCAATTCCGATTGCTACAAAACCCATATGAGAAATTGATGAATAAGCTATTCTTTTTTTAAGATTACGCTGACTCATAGAAGCTAGAGAAGCATATACAATCTGAATGGCTCCGAACAATATAAGCCATGATTGAAACAAAAGATGCGCATGAATAAGTAACTCCAAATTGATCCGAATTAGACCGTATCCTCCCATTTTTAATAATATCCCAGCTAATAACATGCATGTACTGTAATGTGCCTCTCCGTGAGTGTCTGGCAACCAGGTATGAAAAGGAAATATTGGCAATTTGACCGCATAGGCAATTAAAAAACCTAGGTAAAGAGCGATTTCCAACGAGATGGGGTATGATTTATTCATTAAAGTTTGAATATCAAAAGAGGGGACTTCGTTTCCATAAAAACTCATAGTTAAAGCTGCTACCAAAAGAAAGATAGAACCGCCAGCTGTATATAAAACAAATTTTGTAGCCGAATATGAACGTCTTTTTCCACCCCATAAACATAAAAGTAAATAGACTGGAATTAGTTCCAGCTCCCACATGAAAAAGAAGAGTAAGATGTCGCGGGAAACAAACAACCCAATTTGACCGCTATACATAACTAACATTGAAAAATGGAATAGCCGTGTATTACGAGTGATCGGCCAAGCCGCTAAAGTTGCCAAAGTAGTTACGAAACCGGTAAGTAAAATTAGACTCATAGAAATACCGTCAATACCAACTATCCAACGGAAATTAATAGAGTTTATCCAGCTAAATGTTTCTATTAACTGTATGGATTGGGAATCAAATTGGAAGTGGCAGTAAAAAATATAAGTAATCAGCAAAAATTCCAATATGCAGATGCCCGGGGTATACCATCGAATGATTCTGTTTCCATTACGAGGCAAAATTGGAAGCAACAAACTGGCAAAAATTGGAAAGAGAACAATCGTTGTTAGCCAAGGTACATTACTCATTATGAATAAGAAATAATTAATAAAGAAATAATTTTTGATATGAAAAAACCGTGTGAGTCAACTACGGCGACTCGTACTCGGACCTGACAATCCTGAAGCTTTGAGTACGAGTCAAAATAATGAAATAATTACTCTTTTTTGCTTTATTACTTATCTAGTAAGCTAAGCCCATACTGCGAGTAGTTTCAGACCCTAGGTAGACACGTACACTCAAAAAATCTGTTGGACAGGCGGATTCGCATCTCTTGCAACCTACGCAATCTTCTGTTCTAGGAGCAGAAGCTATCTGATTTGCTTTGCACCCATCCCAGGGTATCATTTCTAATACATCGGTGGGACATGCCCTAACACATTGAGTACAACCAATACAAGTGTCATAGATTTTCACTGAATGTGCCATTTCCTAACTCCTATCAAATTTGTATACCAATCTTTTTTTTTTAGTAAAAGAGTTGAAATAAAACTTTTTCCTCCATGAGTACCTCTTTTTCGCACCAAGTTAAAGAGTTTCTTTTTTATTTTTAAATCTATCTGATCAGATCATTATTCTTTTTTTTTTTAACTTATATCTTTAAGAAATAAATTGACTAATTATAAAATATAGTGTAAAGTCGATTTACTAGATAGAGATAATCTAGTTAAAAAAAGAATTGATTAGATTAATAAAACTACTTTATTTATTTATCAATCACCATTTTAACAAATTAAACTGATCGATACGAGTAGATCTCCTATTTCGTTGAAGAGAGAGTGCAATAGCTAATCCGGTAGCAGCCTCGGCAGCCGCAATGGCTATCACGAATATGGTAAATATTTCCCCCCCTGCTTGCTGATTTTTCAATAAATTGGAAAATAGAATAAAATTTAAATTAATTGCATTAAGAATTAATTCGAGACTCATAAGTGCCCTAACCATATTTCTACTCGTAATTAAGCCGAAAAATCCGACACACAAAAGGTAAGCACTTAAAATTAGTCCGTGTTCAAGCATGATTAGAATCCTCCTCAAAAATTTTGGTAAACCAAAATTTTCACAACTTTCTTTCTTTAATAAGTTTGGAGTAATCAGAAAAATAAAGAATTATTGCGAGATGATGAAAAAGATGACTTCTTATCATTTAGAACTGTGTCCTCGTCACGAGCTGAATTAATTGCTCCCACTAAAGCAACTAAAAGAAGTATTGAAAGAAGTTCGAACGGAACTAAAAACTCAGTGAGTAATGTATAACCAAGTTGATGGACATCAATTCTGGGTGTATTTACTGAAAGAGTTTTCAACTGATTACCAAAATTGATATCAAACCATTCTGTATTATAAATTGTATTAATCAATTCTAAAAATAGCATTGCACAAGCTGCTAAAGCGATGAAGTACCCGAGGCCCCGAGTAGTAGAACTAGATCGAGGCAGTTTTTCAGTAACCATTACAGCAGACACAATTAATACATTTATAGCTCCTACATAAACAAGCAGTTGTACGGCAGCTATAGATTCAGCATTCGATACTAAATATAATAAAGATATACAAGTAAAAACCAACCCCGAAGAAAAAGCAGAGTAAACCACATTAGCAAATAATATTGTACCCAAACTTCCTAGTAAAATACCCAATCCTATTAGTGACAAGATAGATTCATGAATTAATTCAGATAGATTCATTGTACACAACTACTTAAATATTTTAAGAAATTTCTATCTAAACTTAGTGCTCTCTCTCTTTTTCTTTTTTTTAGTTAAAAATAGCTAAATCAATTAATTTCCTTTTTAAAACATTCAATTAATTTACAAGTGATTCATTGGATTCTCAGTTTTTTACTCCTTTTCGGATAAAAAACTTAAGAAGTCGAAATCATTTGAATTGAGAAATCTTGAGATATAGAAATAGGTAACCGCCCCAAAGCCGTTTGATCTTGGTTTAGTTCATGACGATCGTAGCTGGAAAGTTCATATTCTTCAGTCATTGACAAACAATTTGTTGGGCAATATTCAACACAGTTTCCGCAGAAGATGCAAACCCCAAAATCGATGCTATAGCTTTTCAATCGTTTTTTCTTGATATCTTTCATCAAGATCCAATCTACGACTGGCAAATTAATCGGACATACTCTAACGCATACTTCGCAAGCAATACATTTATCAAATTCAAAATGAATGCGTCCACGAAATCGTTCAGATGATAAAATTTTTTCATATGGATATTGAATAGTAATGGGTGAACGATTTGAATGATCTAAAGTAACCGCAGAACCTTGACCAATGTACTTTGCAGCTTCTACGGCTTGTTGTCCATAACTTCGAAATTCAATTAATGTAGAAAACATGAAATAAATGACCTCAACGTACTACTCTCTTTTTTAGTACAGATAAAATTATATGTATGAAAAGATAAACAAATAGTATATTTGTTTTCCTTCTTTTTAATAGATTAAAAAGATTTGACTTAAAATGAAGTAGAGAAGAGGAGGGGGGGGCTAACTTATTAATAGAAGTTGAAACGAGGCTGTCGGCAACAAATTTCCTGAAGCAATAGGCAAAAGAAATTTCCATCCAAGATCTAGTAATTGATCTATTCTTACTCTAGGTAAAGTCCATCTTGTTAAAATAGAAATAAATAGAAATAAATAAGATTTTGATAATGTGGTGATGATACCGAGTCCCGACCCCAACACATTAAAGGAGTCAATACTAGAATCTGAAAATGAAAGATCTTGTCCAAGATTCTCAAAAAGAGGAATTGAGGAATCCCATCCACCCAAATATAAGATTGTTACAAATGGTGAAGAAGCCAACAAATTTGAGTAAGAACCAACATAAAATAGACCAAATTTTATTCCTGAATATTCAGTTTGGTAACCTGCAACTAGTTCTTCCTCTGCTTCCGGTAGATCAAATGGTAGCCTTTCACATTCTGCTAATGACGAAATGAAAAATGCTATGAATCCTATAGGCTGACGCCATAGATTCCACCCCATAAAACCATATTTAGATTGTGTTTTCACTATATCAACAGTACTCAAGCTACCAGATAAGGATAGTCGGCGGCATTCTCCCCCCCTCCCACCTCTAATTCAAAACCGTACATGAAATTAGAGTTTCATACGGCTCCTCATCAATTTTAGATCGAGGGGTTAATGGCACATTACATTATTGTTACCTTTAACTGAAATAGAAAAAAATAATCAACTCAAATTAATGGGATTCTGTTTGCTAAGATTAAGTAATTGCTTCTGAATCTATCTCAACCCCATATCTCTTTTTTGGAATCTGCAACCTGTGACAAAACCAAAGCTAATCAAGTTCAACATATACCTTTATGATCTTTAACTAAAATAAATAAAATGAATTATAGTTTTATCTGAAAAGAAAAGAAAATCGACTAGCTCCATGTTGTATCAAGTTCCAGGCTAAAACTAAAAAAAGCTGATAATGAAATTTGTGATCACTAAAATCTTTGTAGAGGTTATTTCGTTCCAAGTAGTTATTGTCGCAGTGAACAGGACTATACTCGAGACTGAAATCTGTTGAATGCACTACTCAGCTGTCCCTACCGAGACTGAGGCTATCTCATATGGAAGAATACTAGGAGAAGTAAATCGAAATTTACAAATCCTTAAAAATATTGATGTTTAGGTTGCCCTTGGTTAGTACCAAAAACATCTTCGTTTCACAAACCTCTTGCGCATATTGGTGTTTCTTATCGTTCACTTCTATCTAATCCTAAGGTAGATTAAATTATAATTACCTGTTCCCGCGTCAGTCCTGGACTCTTAGAACTGGGGTAAGACGGCATTTACCGCTCGGATATGCTTTTATGCCCGTACATGGGGTATGGGGTTTGAACCCATAACGGCGAAAACACCGTTTGATCTCACCCAACTAACTATTTGGTTTATTATTTAACAATATCTTCATACTATTTAATAATAGTTAAAAAAGAAAGGATTTTTTTTTTTAAACTATTATTTTTTAACGAATCGCACGTAGGGATACAGATAATATACACAAGGCCAAGGGTATTTCGTAACTGATAGATTGGGCGGCAGCCCTGAGACCACCTAAGAAAGAGTATTTGTTATTCGAGGCATACCCCGCAATAAGAAGACCCAAGGGTACAATACTTGAAACGGCGACCCAGAAAAAAGCGCCTATAGCCAGATCAGATAAAATAATATCTTGGTCAAAGGGTATTACCAAGTAACTTATTAGCACTGGTGTTACTACAACGACTGGTCCAATGCTAAATAACCAGGCATCACCTTTGGATGGAATGATATCTTCTTTTAATAGAAGTTTGATTCCATCTGCCAAAGATTGAATAACTCCCAATGGACCCGCAAATTCCGGTCCGATGCGTTGCTGTACCCCCGCAGACACCTTTCGCTCGAGCCATACAATTACCAATACTCCTGTTGTGATTCCCGTAACTAGAATGAGGGTAAAAACTAGAATCCAAATTGATTCAAAAGACTTTGTTGCAACTTCTAATTCATTAAATAATTGAACTAATTGTTTTCTGTAAATTTCGATATGAGTTGCCGTTTCAACGATCAACCTCTCCCATAATGATATCTATACTGCCTAATATTGTCATGATATCTGCCAGCTTCATTCCTTTTATCAATTGAGGAAGAATTTGCAAATTTATAAAACCAGGCGGACGAATCTTCCATCTCCAAGGGAAAACACCGCCATCTCCAATCAAAAAGATCCCCAATTCTCCCTTGGGAGCTTCTACTCTGACATAATGTTCCTGTTTTGGCAATTTGAATGTAGGAGAAGACTTCTTCCCAACGAATTGGTAATTAAAACCACCCCAGTCTATTTCTTTTTTTTGCTGGACAAGACGTCGACCTTCCAAATTCTCATATGGACCTCCTGGAAGGAGTTTTAGCGCCTGTTTGATAATATTTATTGATTCTTTCATCTCGTCAATTCGTACCAAATAACGAGCTAAGGAGTCTCCCTCTTTTTGCCACTTAATCTGCCAATCCAGGTTGTCATAACATTCGTAGTGGTCGAGTTTGCGAAGATCCCATTGAACTCCTGAAGCCCGTAATACGGGTCCAGATAAACCCCAACTGATAGCGTCTTGCCTACTTATGAAACCTACCCCCATTACTCTTTTTAAAAAAATGGGATTTCTTGTAATTAATCGTTCGTATTCATGAATTTTTGGGAGACAGTAATGACAGAAGTCTAAACATTTGTCTACCCATCCATAAGGTAGATCTGCGGCAACTCCCCCAATCCGGAAGTAGTTGTGCATCATTCGCATACCGGTAGCAGCCTCAAACAAATCATAAATCATTTCTCTTTCTCGAAATATGTAAAAAAATGGAGTTTGCGCACCAATATCCGCTAGGAACGGTCCAAGCCACAACAAATGCGAAGCTATTCGGCTTAATTCGAGCATTATTACGCGTATATAACTAGCTCTTCCAGGTATTTGAATATTTGCCAACTTCTCCGATGCATTGACTGTTACTGCTTCGGTAAACGTAGTGGCTAAATAATCCCATCTTGTTACATATGGAAGGTATTGTAAAGTGGTCCGGTTCTCAGCAATTTTCTCCATTCCTCGATGCAGATATCCCAAAATTGGTTCACAGTCAACAACATTTTCACCATCTAAAACAACAACAAGCCGAAGAACACCATGCATGGATGGATGATGAGGGCCCAAGCTTATTGTAACTGGATCTAGTTCTTTAAGATGCATACCCGTAAATCATTTCCTTTCCAATAAAAATCATGGGATCTAGTTTCGCCAAAATAAGTTGCACCAACTACGTGTCAAATCTCTCCTCGATTTTTAACGCTTCTTTAAACCTCGAATACCTAAATCTTTTAGAATTTTGGCATATAGAGCGGTATTCTTATTGGATAAATAAACTAAAAGCCGTTTACGCTTACCGAGTAATTTTAGTAAACCCTTTCGAGCTGAATAGTCCTCGTGATTTGATTTCAGGTGGAATGTTAGTTTTAAAATCTGATGTGTCAAGTAGTAAATTTGGGAGACAGTAGACCCATTACCTTTGTTTCCATCAACTAGCTGTGCATCAATAGATTTATATTTATCCGTATTAATAATAATAATTACGATTGCTTGTTTTATTTCAAATTAATTATAAATTTAATCAGCAGTTGCAGCAATGACGCTTTATAAAAAGAAAAAGTCCGATTTTTTTATGTATGATGCAGTGCTGTATTAAATAGGCGTTGATTTTTCTACTTTATTCATCAAGAATTATAGCTTCTGCTGTGAGTCATATCAAATATATTATGTAATTAATTGGAATTACCCAAACGGGGGTAATTCCAATTAATTACACATATGTTGAAAACTTTGTATTCTACTTCATATCTCTTTGCTCTTGTTAATATCAAATAATAGGATACATTCGAATTTTAAGTATTGAAAATTGGCTTCCAGTCATAGCGTTGAAACAGAATCTACTAGTACAGGCTAATTCTTCCAAACGGTGGCTGGGCCACAAGAATCGCTTAATTTTTTGAACTTCCCCTAGCACCGAAAGTTCATATTTTTTGCTACTGTAAGTCTGTTCAACTTTTGAAATAAAATCAGATTTAGAGTTAAAATAGTGTGCTCTTGCTTTTGGAGACCTCGAAATTAGAAGAGATCGAAGGAATCGGAATTCCCGTTGACGCCGTGCAAGCAAGAGATCTTCAATGTTATAAATATGAGATTGCTTTTTGCTTACTTCTGCGGTAATAAATGACAACTTTGAGATATAGGTATCACTATAAATTTTTTTGTATAATCGTCTCTTTACTCTGTTTCTCAATCTAGACTTAAATTTTAACAAAGGATAAATTATTTTGTATACCAGATTTTGATCGTCAATTAAGATTGATAAACGATGAGCTGAAATAATGGACAAGTCATAGAAAAGACCAAGTTTTGTTGTTGCATTGAAATATAGATCTAGTAAATTCGAGTCTACATTGGTGTTTGCACAAAGTGTAACAAGATCACGGTCATCTCCTAACATTCTTGTCAGAGCTGTCAAACTTCTTAAATTTTCTAGTTTCGCCTCGGATTTCCACTTCCATCGAAAGAGATAATCCATATCTTCTCTTTCATCTAGCATTATTTCGTAAAGTTCATCAGATACTTTTTGGAATCTACGATTTATATCTAGTACTATACCGTATGTAGTATTATCCTTCAAAATAGGATCTCTTGAACTTCTTATTACATTTTTGAAGGGGCTCTTTCTTCTTGCAAAATCTGTAACTAGCCACGGTATCAAATTCAATTTAGAATTAAATGTGATCTCTGAATCAGAGGCCTTAAATTTAGGTAATTTAGTTACCCCCCTCCGCCTTACTTTAGTAAGTTTCGAAATACGATTTTCACAGTAGAACTTTTGTGTGACAGCATCTTGTCGGATATAAAATTTTTGTATCTCCCCATTTCGTACAAAATCAATGAAACTTTTTAATAGGTATCTACGTTTGCGAAGCTTACTGAGATTTAAAATTCGATCCCTAAGTAAGGGTTTTTTTGCATATATAGAATAATTATGTAATTCATTTTGAATAACGTAATATTCTGGTTCATTTGCAATTTTTTCTTCAATCTCACTAAATTCATTCAGGCAATCAAAACTAATTTTCCATCTGTAAGGTGCTACGTCATGCCAAAGTGTTATTGGCAAGTTATAGTTAGAAAAGCAATCTAGCCATTTATTCCAATTACTTGCATCTAGATTACATAATTCTTTTAATAATCCCCATTCTTCTATGCATTTCAAAACGTGTTTATTAAAGAATTTATCAAATAAGATATCTGTGCAATTACTTATCTTACTTGGACTTGAAATGGTCGAATCGTGCTCAACAACAAGCTCCGATAAATTCTCTAAACAAGCCAAAGATTGTTCAAATTTATAAGGAGTTACATTACTACTCCAGTTCTCATTATTTTTAGCTTCTTCATTAGTAATCTTCCTGCCATTCAACAATAAACTCAGGTTTAAGTTCTTTTTCACACTTAGACCCCAAATACTGTTATAGAGATAAGCTTGAGATAACAATTGAGTTTTATCAAACTGTGACAGTTTATTTTTAGGTTTTAAAAATACTAAATCTGTTTCTTGAATAGTAGTATTAATGACTTCTATTAGTTGTGTGCTCAGCGTGACAAGTTCACTAAGGTAATAAGGTAAATCTTTGCTAACTTTTAGATATGAGATCGATGTAACCAACAGGAATTTTTCAAATATCTCCGCAATGGTTATATAGAATTTTAAGGTCATTTCTTTAGAACCGGTTAATTCTTCCTCATCAAATTTTCTAAAATCGGCGAAGTCTGTATCTTTCAATCTGTAAGTTAAAGTTAATTTATCAACTTCAGTTGTTTCAGTATCCGGTTGATCTATGTTAACTCCTTGTTTTAATGGATTTGATAATTCAGTTACATAATTATCCGTGACAAATTCTTTACTAATTAATTCTTGAGTTACTAATTGCTTATCGATATTATTAATTGGTTGTACTTCCCTGATGATATTACTAGCTCTTCCGTCTTCTTTATCAAAGTGTGAATCTAATTTTACTATTTCTTTTGGATCGTTATTAAGTGGACTTATCTGAGTATTATAAGTTGAGACGAATTCACCCGGGACCCCTCTAGTTTTAAAGAATAAGTTAAACTTTTTTAACAAAATTAGACTTGGTTTTAACAATTCTACTAGCTTAAAATTAGAATCAAGAAAACGATAGACTTGCTTGGTTCTTAGTGAAAACCCCTTCCTAAAAGTTCGAATAAGTTCCTTTCTTACAGGTTTCCAGAATGAAGGTTGTTTCTGGATACTTCCAAAAGGTATATCCGTCTGATATCCTAAAGCAGTTAAATAAGTAAATCTGGGTCTCTTCTGTTTCGACTTGCGTTTGTTTTTTGATTTTTGAACCTCAGTTGATTCAACTTTCATACATTTTTTCTGATAAATCAGTTGTTTCTTCTTCCTAGCAGAGTGCCAAGGTTTCAGCCGAAACGGATATGCTATTTTTATCTGTATACCTTCTCTTAACCAGCGAGGGGGAAGTTGATCTTGTGAAAATTCCTCACCATCAAACGTACAATTAATATGAACTTCCTTTTTCCATTTTGTCCAATCTTTATTCCATTCGGAATTTTGTCGAAGCAATATACGGCCAATAGTTTTGAAAACTATAAGTACAGGTAACTTTATAAATTTACGGAATCTGGATTGAAAAACCAGCATATAACCCCTTCCATTATGAATGGGACCTATGTCTGATCTAGCTGCTACAGCTGAACGGGTAAGTTTTGACTGGCTTAACTCTTTTTTCATCCATGAAATGGGAGTTAATTGCTGTCCAATTTGGTAATCCACAATCTTTTTCGAGTCGCTAAACGATTTTTCGGTCTTCGAGAACGTTAACTGCTCAACAGATAATTGAAACAAAATTGGTATTTCTATTAATCTAAGGAAAAAAGCCGAACGAACTTTTTCTTGAAGTGTTCTCCAAAGCAAAATTTTCCGCCTTCTGGACCGCATGGACCCCTTCAAGAATTTTCGGCGAAAATCAGATATTCTTGCATATCGTTTCACTAATTTCGTTGATCTAGGTTTTCCCTTTGCAATTGTAAAACCAACATTTCGTAATTTTCTGTGACGGATATCGCCATCTGCCCCCGGAAAATCAAATTCAGTATCAAAATATAGTTCATTATTGCGAGCCAGATTTACACTTAGATCTTCCATGTTGTGGAATGGACGTATGGCTCTCGTCAAATTTGAGCGTCTTTGACCTCTTATCAAAAATCTATTTAATAATAAGAATTGGTCAAATTTATAGCAATTTTTTTCTTGTATTACATAAGTTAATAATAGTGCTCGATCTTCAGGATCTAAGTTCATTATTTCTTCCCAAGTGACAGCAGGCCCGGACGGAGATTTTATATTTCTTAGAATTTTTTGTATATCATAATCGTATAAAACTCGATTTTTAAACATAAATTGGAATATACGTCGAGCTTTCACTGGCAAAGTTTCCCACGGAAGTGGATTCTTTCCTCCTCCTTTCAATTTATGATTCCTTGCAGAAATCCAATCTTGGATAGAATTCTTTTTAGTTATGGCACTACTTCTGCCCCTTCTAATCTTTTTTCTCGGTTCTATTTCATTCCAATTCCATTCGTTCAAATCTAATTCATCTCCTGTTAAAAATGTTTGTGGTACTGGAATTTGCACACGCAAATTATTAATAAAAGGGTCGTACACATGAGGTGTTCTTTTCCTACTCTTACCTATAAATAATCGAGCTCTTTTTTCCATCGCCTTCGAAAAGCTAAACCCAGTATCTAATAGTTTGACTCGATGTATCAATTCTTTTTGAAAACTTCTGTTTTTTACTAATTTTTGCAAAATCCAGTCTCGATATGAGGAATGGGTGCCAACAACCTTATAAGGCTTCATTAAAGATTTCTCTAATTATTTCTCAAAAATTGACAAACTGGGCAACATTGTAGTGGATAACCTCTGTTTTCCATCAGTTAAACACTTCTTGAAAAAATATGTAGATGTTCTTTCTTTGTAAAAGCTGCTATTTATATCGAATCGATTATTTTTGATAAATCGATTACCTCGATTTTCTCTGGAGGGATCGAAAAAAGAGGTTGGCCACGGTTTGAAAAGCCACCACAAAAAATCTGGAAATTCAGCAATTTCCCAAAAAGCCATTTCTTTATCATGGGGTTCATTCATGAACTTTACGGTACAAAAAGAAACCGGAGCTCTCCCCAGATAAATCAACGCGTTTAATACAAAAACAATACTAAAAGTTGTATAGATAGCACGTTTTACCAATAAATAGATTATTGGTGAATCTTTTTTTACACGACTTAAAAGGAACTTGCACAAGTAGCTAAATACTATGTGACCAGTTAACCAACCAACAAAGTTAGTTATTATAAATATTAAATTATTGCTATAACGAAATAAAAAGAGGTGAGTTAATCTTGCCAATACAGGAGTTGGTAATAAAACAGGATTCAAAAGTTGAAACAAGAAACTATTGATAAATAAATTAACTAATCGTAGATCGCGCAAGGATGTCACAGGGCGCAAAATTTGATAATTTGGTAAGTCATTAATTGTTAGGCAAAATACAACCATGTATGGTATTATCACGATAGTTAGCAGGTGCGGCTTTGATAACAAAATATAGATTGGTGAATAATATATTGATGAAGTAGTTGCTACTTGTGCTAGCATTGAGCCACTCAAAGAAACGATACCACTTAAATTTCCCCATAAAAGAAAAGCCCTTAAACATAAGATTTGGGACGGTCCAACTGGTAGTGTCGTGATAAAACCGTAGTATAAGCCAAAAAGTATATAGGGACTTATTGATTTCAGATCAGTTAGTGACAAAAAATTCAATATATTTATATTCGTTGTAGTCTTTTTGATGTACGGGTTTATTGTTTTATTTGCTTCTAGCTCTTCGCTCTTTCCCTCTTTGTTTAGATCTCTCGGTTAACCAATCTTTCCCATCTCAATATTTACTTTTTCAATATCCATATCAATATCATCTACATTATACACACGAATTTAAAAAGATACAAATCCTTTTTCAAAATCAATTACCAGCTTTAAATAGAAACTTTGCTAAAAAGTTGGAATTCAATTTCTTAATCGTAAAAGAAAAAAAGAAAGAAATCAACACTCTTTTGATTAAGAATTTTTAGGACTACATAGATATCTTTTCATAATGATTAATTATTATACAAATTCTTACTAAATTTCAGTAATTTTTTTAATAGCTTTTTTAAACATCTACTATTTGTTTGGATAAGCTGCGACAATTTGATATAAAATCACTTCTCCGTCGTAGTGGACGAGTAACTAGCTCGAGAGCGTCTCTGGCGTTAATAAATCCATGGATTTGCGCAAATGTAAATTCTACCGACCATTTAGTATCTATATCTCTAGCCTCCAAAGGATTAGCGTGAGCCATTCCAGTAATTGCCAAGTCCGGTTGCAGCTCATGCATACGTTGCACTTGGCTATAGTTGTCAGGTTTTTCAACAACTCGAGGCATGGGTTTTTTCATCTTTTTACAAGTATGTTGCAAGAGCAACAACTCGGCAGCTTGATATCGCCTATCCATGTAGGGAATACCTATTTCATGAACAACCATTCCGCATCGAATTAAAAATCTTGCTAACGATATTTCCAATAGATTATCTCCCATGAAAAATACTGATTTACCAGTTATTATTTGAACATAATCACTAAGATTTTTCCATATTTGATTTTCTCTGTCTTCCAATCCATTGGGTTTTATATCAAGTACTGAACAAATTTTTTCTATCCAAGCACGTGTTCCATCGGGACCAATAGGAAAGGGAGCTCCGATCAGCTGACATTTTCTCCGACGCATTGATGTTGTTGCCGTCCGGCTCAAGAAAGGGTTTACTCCGCAAACGTAGACACCTTCGCCCAAAGCAGGAAGTTCATTGTATTTTTGTGAGGGTAGCCAACCCGATACAAAAATACACTGACGCTTCAATTCCAAGTTCAATTGAGAAGCTACACTTGAAGGTAGAGATCCAAAAAGTACTAAACTGTATCTGTTTAATTTTTCTTTTTTATTCATAAATTTATTATTTAGGGTGACATCAGTCGCAACACGTTTAGCTGGGTATTCTTTCTGTTGGTTCGTAATATGAGGATTACATTCTGGACATCGATGCGTCATGGCAGCCAATACCGTATCTTCTCCCTGGGTAAAGGCATGGTCTAATCCGTTTGCTCGTGCAACCACAATTGGTATTCCAAGTTGCTTTTCCAATTTGGGTGCTATGCCCTCCAAATCCATTTTTATTATCTCCGTGGTACAGGTGCCAATCCAAATAATGACACTAGGATTTCTATCATTTTTTATTTTTAAGCAAATTCTTTCTAATTCCTTTTGATCATTCAACTGAGCTGAGATGTCTCCTTCTTCTGATTCTGCCATTGCATAACGAGGTTCTGCAAAAATCATGACTCCAAGAGCATTTTGCAAAAAGTAACCACGAGTTTTCGTACCTACTACTAAAAAAAAACTATCTTCAATCTTTTGGTACAGCCAAGCTACGCAACTAATAGGACAAAAAGTATGATAGTTACCAGTTTCGCACTCAAAAGTAGGAGTCTCAAAAGTCTTCATGAAAGTGTTTCCTTGAAGGGATATAATTTTATAAAGATACGTGTTGTCTTTTTAGTATTAAATAATAGTAAAATCAAACGGATTATTTTGCTGATCGATTTGAACTTTTTCTTTTTCCCCTGAATTGGTATTTAAATAGAAGTCAGAAAGTAAGCTAAATAATTCCCTATCTGGGATTTCTCGTGGTACGATTCCTTCTGGCTTAGATAAAATCTAATCTGCTATATTTGAATAGAAATCACAAACAAAATTCAGATTTGGTTGGCATTCAGCCATTTCAAATAAAGTTTTTCCCTTTACTCTCGAGATACGAATATCTTCAACTAGAGGTAATACTTCTAGTACGGGCATAGGACAAGCTTCTACATATTTATTAATTAAATCTCTTTCAGATGTTCGGTTTCCTACCAAACCGGCTAATCGTAAAGGGTGCGTGTGTGCTTTTTCCCTGACTGATGCGGCAATCCAATTTGCTGCAAAAAGGGCGTCGAATCCATTATCAGTTATAATGATACAGTAATCTGCATAATTAAGTGGTGCAGCAAAGCCTCCACAAACTACGTCTCCTAAAACATCAAATAAAATAATATCGTATTCGTAAAAGGCATTTGATTCTTTTAATAACTTTACCGTTTCTCCCACGACATATCCTCCACAGCCTGCGCCTGCAGGAGGTCCGCCAGCTTCAACGCAATCTACTCCACTATAACCTTTGTGAATTACATCTTCAGGCCACACATCTTCATAATGATAATCTTTTGATTGTAATGTATCTATGATTGTAGGTATTAAAAATCCTGTAAGGGTAAAAGTACTATCATGTTTTGGATCACACCCGATTTGTAGGATTCGTTTTCCGCGTCTAGCTAAAGCTATCGAAATGTTGCAGCTAGTTGTTGATTTACCAATTCCGCCCTTGCCGTAAACTGCTACTTTCGTTTCACGAAGCTCCAATTCTTGTTCATTTCTCCCGACTATTTTTCATCTTCCCCATCTCTATCTATCCCCTTGTTGTTGTTTTTATTCCTCAAAGATATCCCATTTTTTTTATGCTATGAGGTAGGATAATCCTGCAGATATTCTACTATGCTTCTTGGAGGGGGGAAATAGGAAGTACTAATTAGTGAACGACCGATACAGATCGGTCGGGGGGCTTGTGGGGTTGATCTCTACCTCGATCGGTTGCCCCTTGCCCCCCCCCTCTCCCATGATTCGGGGACCCTTCCATTCAAATGGGATTGCTATCGCCGCCTCCTCCTCCTATAATAGAAATTAGGTTGTATGCAAAGTCTCCTTCAAAAAATGTCGGAGAAAGCTTAATTCCTTACAGATTGAGAAGCGATTCAAAGAACAAAGATCTTTGAGTGTGTATGAGACTGAATCCCCTAGGACTTTCCTCGGTAGCTCAGCGGTAGAGCGGTCGGCTGTTAACCGATTGGTCGTAGGTTCGAATCCTACCCGGGGAGACTCGTTCGAATCTACGTCACTAATTGCTAGTAATTTGGTAGTTGTGCTTCCCCCATACGCCAAATCAAATTGCGTTGGACCATGACCCACCAACCAGTGAATGATTCACTATCGTGCTTATTTCCAGCTCTAACAATCGAAGAAAAATAGATTTGTGCGTTCTTACCCCCCCCCCTCCCCCTCGACTACCCCCAAGGCGAGGACTCTGCCTATTCAGAGGCCCCTTTTGGGGCCCCCCCCCCCTTCAATTCCGGTGTATTTAATGATTGGAATGAGCGAATCAATCAGTCATCTGGGGAGGGGAGTAAATCCACAATTTTAGAAAGGATCTATTCCAAGCGTGATCTTAAGAAGCTGCTGTGCAAAATCTCTATGGAATAAGCTATTGCTTCTTCCCAATTTTCTTTCGTTTTGAAGCAGAACGACTCCTAAAAGACTCATATAGGAAATGGCCTTCAGTTACTTAACTCTTTTAGATGCTACAATTATATTATTTATATAATAAAAATTAAACCATAGATCTTCCTTTTACTGATTTGGCTTTTAATTCTATAGCTAGAGATCTAGAAGAATGAAGGGTATCTAAGATTTGTTCTATGAACTCTCATGAAAAGATTGTTCCGTCGTTCGATCCAGTGACGCCCTACCAAACCAGAACGGATTGAATAGATATTAATAAATTTCAAGCAACATATTATAGATAAGAGAATCGTGAAATGGGGAACATTTTTGCCTCATCCATTTGTTTCTATGAACCAGAAGCCTAAACCGAATAAATCGCTCTGGAAAATCTTCTGCTACCACGTAGGAATCAAAGCGAGCGGGACTAAATGTCTGCGGATATTGCAGATGTATATCCATAAACGAAATTTCTTTGATGTATTCGGAATCTCGCTCCTCTTCATCCAAAGGGAGATTATTCCACCGCTTAATAGATGAGTCAGATTTCAATTTCGGATTCTCTTCACTATAGAGAAAGAAATTCTTAATCTTTTTATTTGACATCTTATTAAGGTGCTGCCTTCTCATACCGTAAATGGTGTAAAGCCTCCGCGCCAGTTTTTTTGTCGGCAACAAGCTGCGACGCGAGGAAGGAATGTTAGGATCTGGCTGGAACAGAAGCATGGGGTCCCAGATGAAGCGCCCCCCGAAGAGTCGAGTCGTTTCACCTAATCGATTACAGTGTGTTTCATATTCATTAGATGAGTCGCCGGATATTCCCAATTCGAGAAATTGCTCGCGTAGCAACATATTATCCAATCGGTTTTCCAATCTTTTAATAAAGTTCTCTGTCACATTAGTCGCAGATTTTTCAAAACTAAATAGATATCCGCTTTTCTCACACCATTGACTTTTGTCACCCTTAATCTTATTGAATTCGAAATCTTGTTGGGGTATATAATTCCGATCTTGGTAAAGGAGAATTAAATTATACAAATGATTGGGTTCAGATGATACCCTCATCAATTCATAAGACCCGCTTCGCAGGAAACGGAGACGCCAAGCCTTATGGGACCAAGTGATCTCGCGCAACACTTCCGTCGGACTTGAGTTTCTTAGTTCGGGTGACTGTTGCAGTTCGAAGTCGGTTAGACTGCTAAATATCCCCTTTCTCATAAATTGAGAAGAACGACTTGTAGAGATTACACTTGAACAATACTTGGGTTTACCGATAGGAACGGAAAAAGAAAGACTACTATTGCGTTGACTTTCGTCTTTACAAATTTCTGAACGTGAGAAATTAGTCGAGAGGTTTTCTAGTGCACCACAAGCTAGGTTCAAGTCATTCTCTACCAGTTTGTCAATAACAATGAAATTTTCTTTCTTTCTCATATCCATTTGGAGCGAATCGCGAGCTACTAATCTGGCCAGTATCCCTAGGATATGCAAAAATAGAGTGAATTCATTAAATGTTGACTCGGTTCCTGAAGGTTCCACATACCAGTTAGACAAGTAATAAAATCGCATTTTTAACGCGTTACGACCAATATATGGATTGGTGAGATAAGTATTTATCAAACTATTCTTTGAAGCAGCTTCCGCTATCTCGTGATAAAAGATTTCCCATTCAGAACCGGATTCTATCCCATTGCCCATATCACTAGCAGTCGAATGTTGTCTATGCAAAGCTAATTCAATAGCATCGCTACATAGAATCTTATTTCTTTTGGAAGTACCTATTAATAACGCCTCATTAGCAAGAAGGAATAGATCTCGTTTACTATAACCCGTAGTTCCAGACCCAGTACCTTCAATAAGAGGAAGGGGCGGATTAGCCTCTATTTTGCAACCTTTGATACGTAATAGAATTGATAATTCTTTCTGACGTTGATACCCGTTGGATTTTCGAAAATTTATTAATTAGTTTAACCGGTTCGGAGCTATTGGAGCTGGATCTATCCTCGCAGGTACGTGAGTCGTAGCGATAACAACATTCTTGCGGATGTTGGAATTGCGGCGCCTGTCACCAATACTTTTCAATATTTGGCAAAGTAAGAATTTGGGATCAGCTTCTAGCTTATGATACGAACGATGAATATTCAATTCATGAATATCTTGAATCCATAGTGTACAGGGAGACATCTCTTTCGCCATTTCAAAAACGAGATCTAATCGGTGTACGCTTTCTTTCGAAATGAAATTTCCACGTACATTATTAAAAAAGGATCGGTTGTATATCAGCTTTTTCAGTGGTAGTTTCACCACTGGAAAGTAGGAATCGAATGCTACATCTCTAATAATGGAAGATCGGCCAGTTTCTATGGGTCCTACTAGCAAAATCCCTTTAGATGGTAATAATCTCGATTGGAGTGAGATAGGTATGTCATGACATGGCATATTTAGTAGACTGCCTCTTCGTCTCGCTGTTACTGAAAATAGAATATTTCTCTCGAGGGCGGAAAAAGCCCACTTCTCCACAAGATCCAACTTACGGATTTTGTGACTCGATAGATCATTTTGCCAGAATTGCCGTAAGTATGCCAAAACATTAGATCTTTCTTGTGGATAAGGTTCATGAGAAATCTCGTTGCTCAATAAATCATAATTGGAATTCAATTTCGCCACATACCTATAAATAATTTTATTCGTCACTAAATGTTGAGTCAGCAGTTCTTTCTTACTATCTAGGATATCGGAGCTTTCTTTATGAAACATCCACGAATCGAGTTCATTTTTAACAAAGAAGAAAAAGATTATATTATTTACATAATTCAAGAATCTATTCAAAGAATAGATTAGTAGATCTCTCGTTGACATTTAGCTTGTCGAAGGGGAATGCATTACCTCTTTCAAATAGGATCCACGCGTTGGGTCTGTCAAATATTCAATAGTATTGAAACGTTTCCACAAATGAAAGGAATTGGAACCCGAAACGGCAGACAATGGGTGTTTGACTAATGCAAGAACAATTAATACTGAAAAAATGAAATAATAGAAGATAGACCTATTGGAAAATTGAGATACTGACCATCCTTCCGGATGTAAAATCTTTGCTTCATCAGGATTTTCTTCGAAAAAAAGAAAACCTATTTCGGATACTATAGTATTGATGGGATCGTTGTCGAATCTCAATCCTAGGCTTTGCAGTCTTTGGAAGAAATAGGCTTTCGCGCCATCTACTACATCCTCAGCCATTCTTTTATAAATTCTAGGAAAATTATTATTTGAGTCATAACTTATTTTAAGTACTATTTTTGGATATGTTTCTCTAATCAGATCGTAGAAGTATCTCCACCAGGTGGGGGTAAAAAACCAAGGTATGTAATCTCTAAATAAGCTCCATTTTTCACCGATATTGTCTTTCCAAAAGATCCAAGAGATTTTATATCTGTTCAAATCTCTTAATAATTCATTGAAATTGATAAAGTGGGATGGACGAATAGCCTCCTTCCGGATAGATTGATCCGCAAAGTCCGTATCTTCGTACGCAACCTCCTTTCCAATCGATTCTGCTAGAGATCTCGATGTTAGATGGTTGCATAATGGGAATCTTAGCGACCAATAAGATGTTTCCAATTCTTCCGGTTCCCATAAATACTTAATAGACAACTTCTTTTCATAGACTCGATCCAATACCAGATTCTTGAAACAAGGTTGGGGTCGCCGATCCGACGATGAATCGGAGTTTATCGACGTCTTCTCCAAAGAAACTCCATCGCTACTGCACGAATATAGAAATGATTCTATCGTTTCACGAGGAGATAAGTTCAAACTCGCCAGTAACCTCTTCAAATCCGAAATAGAATTGGAAAGTCCATCTGAATGAGTTACTAATGCTGTGGATTCATGCAGATTAGACAAAAGAGATTTAATTGGTGTGAGTACGTGACCAGCAACCTCCTCTGCTGTTTGTTTCGATAAATTGGATAACAACGAATCCGACAGTTGGGGATGAATAAATGAGATGATATTAGATGAGATGGTTTCATCTTCGGAGCCTACATAGAAGTTTTCTAAGACGTTGAGATAACTACCGTTGCATCTCCCAAGAAAAAGATTCCTTTTTATTCTCAGAATAAAGTTGCTTCTAGCACAGTTCTGTATAGGTGAGTCGTCTAGAAAGTTTAGTTTATTAACCTGATCGGATATGTATCTCGAAATATTCTCACCAATATCTCTAGTTGAATCTCCCCCACGGTTTGAATCATGCAGAAGCAGATTCCAAAAGGGCCTCCCCGTAATGGAAAAAGCATCGCTTGAAAATCCTGCTCGGATAGATTCGATGCGGGGCAACCCGAGAGAAGTAGGATTCACTGCAGGTTCCAGCTCGGTCGAAGAGCCTACTGATTTCTCACTCATTAACAGTTTGGATTCAATGAATAAACTCTTTTTTCTCTCAATAATTGTTTTGATAAAAAGTATCTGTTCATCAATGTAACCATCGAATAAACTTGATAAAAGATCAAGCTTCATGAGATCTATCTTGTTCAATTTATCGAGATCTATATTGTTCAATTTATCGATGCAATAATCAATGGTATATATCAAAAATTTCTGGCGAGTAACCTCAGCAACAATCATTTTATAAAGAAATAAAATATTGAGAAATCGATGAAAATCTTTTTCGCTTTGTTGATTGTTACTACCGAGACTGACACCAATATTATTTAGTAATTCGTTCCTTATTATTGATACACGGCAAATTGATTCTTTCAAGTCATACTTTAAGACTTCCCCGACAGGGAAAGAAGACGAACGCTCGGTCGTATCGAGCCATCTATGCACATTTGACTGAACATTTCTATACTCATCCATTTGGAAGGTAATATATTCGTTCAACAGGCGCTCTACGTTATCTTTCCATTTAAATACTCTTTATTCAGTTGCAATTCTTGTTACACCGGTGTACTCCCCGATCCCCGCCCAGCCATTCAACCGATATTGGATTTGGAATAAATATTCAGTAGATAATGCGCAGAAATAGTCATAGAAAAGAAATATGTATGTTGAGTAGAGAGGTATGATTCTATCTCGTCCATACAATCTAACTAAAGAACATATTGAATGTATGTTACCCTCCTCTTTCAATCAGTTTAAAAAAGTAGTATTTTCACTTCGATTACTTATTTCTTTAGGTATACCTAAATAGATTTGAAAAAAGTTTGGAAGAATCTCATTGAGGTTGAGGTGTCTGCCACTCGCTAGCCCAAGTTTCTTGCCAAATATTTGAGTAAGCGGCATGTAGCCCTTCATTTTCAATGAAAATCCTTTCCCAAATTTGACGCTATTTTTGATGTCAATAACTATTGCCCTATTAGAAATCAGATTCGATTTCTCAATTATCGATAGAAATTTGATGAGTCGATTTATTAATCCATTTCTCATTTGTGAATAAGTGTGTAGAATGGGAAATTCTTCCCCATTTTTGTCACAACCTAATCCGGATATACAGCTCCGAAACGACGTTGTTTTCTCACAAGACGTAAATGAAGACAAGTTGGAAAAGGCTTCTCGCTCTAAGTAAAATCCCGATCCATCTCCTCGGTCATCTGCTGAATTTCCAGATTCGAGTAACGCCTTATCATAGGAGTTTAATACTACGAGATTTAATGAGTCGTTTCTCAATTGTGTTGCTTGTAACCGGCCCGGATCTCGCTTGTTATGATTTTCCCAAAAGAATAACAAATCGAAATCACTTTGGTTGTTTTTATAAACTACCAGATAGTTATAGAATTTGAAAAACCTAATTGAATTTTGTAAAAACCTACCCCTACAAAATACTTGAATTCTTTCAGTCTCATCCTTGGATATATCTCTGCCAAGGAGTAAACCTCTCACTACACATGCCTTCCATTTACCGGAAACCAGAGGAATCATTCCATCATAGCGAACTTGCTTCTCTTTTTTCGTTGAACCTGCATAAATATCTTCGTTCAAACCTAAGTAGTGGGAAACAGGTATTCTCCTCTTTCCATTCTTTTCAACAGATAAAGATCTTTCGAATCGGAGAAAGCAGTCACAGGAAAAATCAACAAGGTTTTCCGCTTGTTTTTTTCTTACCCCGTCACCCCCATTAATGACTCCCGTTAGTACAACGCTTCTTTCGGTCGACCTTTTGTCACTCAAGCAATGCATAAAGATTGGTATTGTTAGCAACATCAGCATCTCCAGGGTGATGCCACTATCTCTTTTTAGTGAATTACGCAGATTGCGTAAAAATAGTGAACTTAGAAATCACAAGTCAGATAATCTGATAAAAGGTTCATAATTGGAAGATGGGCTAATTAAAAATTCTTTGAGATGTTGGTTTTTCAATGATTCGAAGAAGTGATCTAATAGACTGACTTCTATTAACTCCGAAATTTTCGATGAAGAATCTGGGCTTCCTACTCTTTCTCTTGCCACCTTTTTTACCTTATTCTCTTTTTTCATATTAATTTTATGCGGTAGATACTATCTATTTCCCACATTTATTATACCAATAATTTCGAAAATTTCAAGATAGGATGGAATACATATTTCAAACGAGTCTAGTTATTTCTGTGAATAGTCATATCCAAAACTGGAATTAGATCGGGAATTCAAAATTGTTATTGTCAGATAGACCCACGCATATCCCATCTGCCTTAACCGTTCTTCTTTGTTCTAAGAAGAGAGATGGAATCGAATTACCCAGTTGGATGGGCGAACGACGGGGATTGAACCCGCGCGTGATGGATCCACAATCCATTGCCTTGATCCACTTGGCTACGTCCGCCCCCTCTGTTTTTTTATTTGGCCCCCCCGAACGAGATTTATCCGTTAAGCAAGCTAGATAGGTCTTTCGGTTGATACACATACATATTAACTGTATTTCTAGAACAAGACAATAGAAAATCTTTGAAATGAGGGAGAAATGCATTCCTTCTTTTTATTTTATCCAAAATATTGGGGTGGGTGGGGGGGGGGGGTTACAAACATTCTGTAAATCGGACTAGGAAACTTCGTAATCTATTAAATCGCAGAAGGATATCCCAAATAGTTTTTAGAATTCAAAGTTGAAAACTGATAATCATGAAATTGTGACAAGCTCTTATTCTTTTTTTTTTCATTCGCTCTGCCGCACGAACCTTCATTTCATTGGACACCAAACCTCTTAGAGGTTTGGTGTCCAGTTGTGCTGCATAACCAGATGGGTGTTACCCGTTTATAGAAGGAGCTTCAACAGAAGCCAAGTCTAGGGGGAAGTTATGAGCGTTACGTTCATGCATGACTTCCATACCTAAGTTAGCACGGTTTATGATATCAGCCCAGGTGTTTATAACACGACCTTGGCTGTCAACCACGGATTGGTTGAAGTTAAAACCATTCAAGTTGAATGCCATAGTGCTAATGCCTAAAGCGGTGAACCAAATACCTACTACGGGCCAAGCAGCTAAAAAGAAGTGCAGAGAACGAGAATTGTTGAAGCTAGCATATTGGAAGATCAAACGACCGAAATAGCCGTGAGCGGCTACGATGTTGTAGGTTTCTTCTTCTTGACCGAACTTGTAACCTGCATTAGCAGACTCATTCTCAGTTGTTTCTCTGATCAAACTAGAAGTTACCAAAGAACCATGCATAGCACTGAATAGAGAGCCGCCGAATACGCCAGCTACACCCAACATGTGGAAGGGATGCATAAGGATATTGTGCTCAGCCTGGAAGACGATCATGAAGTTGAAAGTACCAGAAATGCCTAGAGGCATACCGTCAGAGAAACTTCCTTGACCAATTGGGTAGATCAAGAAGACGGCGGCAGCAGCTGCGACAGGAGCCGAGTACGCAACAGCGATCCAAGGACGCATACCTAGACGGAAGCTTAGTTCCCATTCGCGACCCATGTAGCAAGCTACACCAAGTAGGAAGTGAAGAACAATAAGTTCGTAAGGACCACCATTGTAAAGCCATTCATCGACGGAAGCTGCTTCCCAGATTGGGTAAAAATGTAACCCAATAGCTGCAGAAGTAGGGATGATAGCACCAGAGATAATGTTGTTACCGTATAATAAAGAACCAGAAACGGGTTCGCGAATACCATCAATATCTACAGGAGGAGCTGCGACGAAAGCAATGATGAATACAGAGGTTGCGGTTAGCAAGGTGGGAATCATTAAGACACCGAACCATCCGATGTAAAGACGGTTTTCGGTGCTGGTGATCCAGTCGCAGAAGCGACCCCATAAGCTTGCGCTTTCGCGTCGTTCTAAAGTTGCGGTCATGGTAATTTTCGGTTTTCAAAAAATAATTAGTTATTCCCCAGGCTAGTAAGCTTGTTATTTTAGAATATATCACAAAAACCTATCTGTGTCAACCAAAATTAATTGAGTCTCCAGAATTCTAAGGGGGCTTCTTCTCGATATCTCAAACAATTTTTCTTCATTTCATGCGATGCGTGTCCCAATCAATTTCAGTCTCTGAAAAACTGGTCATGTATCAAGCCTTTTTGCGAGGCACTCCGCAACTCTGCATTGCCCCCCCCCCCCGCAATCCTATAGAGTCTAATAATTAACAACTTAAGAAAGAAGTAGTTGCTAATCCCCACTTGTGACTTGGACATCCGTTATTCGTCGTTCACCCCTCACTCAACCATTTCTTCGTAGTGTTTTTTGATTCCCAGATAGTTTGTGCTCCGGTTCCAATCCACAACGAAACTATTGTGGATTGGAACGAATCCGAAACTAACGGAAATGGGCAAAAGCTTTGTTGGCTTCCGCAACTTTATGAGTTTCCTCTTTCTTCCGTATGGCACTACCGGAATTTCTGGCGGCATCCATTGATTCATCACTCGATCTTAAAGCCATACTTCGACCTGATCGTTTTCGACACGCGATTAATAACCACCGGATAGCCGAAGCTTTTCCCTCTGCCGGTACTACTTCAACGGGAACTCGATAAGTTGATCCACCTACACGTTTGGTTTCTGTCACTACGTCGGGAGTTACCCCGCGCACCGCCTGTCGCAGAACAGACAGTGGGTTCCTATTTGTCTTTTACCTAATCCGCTTCATAGCCTGATAAAAAATATGATAAGCCAGTGATTTCTTGCCATTTTTCAGGATACGATCGACTAGCATATTTACTAATCGATTACGATAAATTGGATCTGATTCGATATTTCTCTTTCTGTTCACTACACTGCTCCGATGTAACACGAGTTTACAAATATAAATATGTCAGATTTCAATCAATTCTTTTATTTCAATGGTATCTTAGTCTACTATTTTGGCTTCTTCACTCCATATTGTAGGGTGGATCCACCAGTTAGTCGAGGATCTCCCTCCAAACTGCACGTGCGACTTTCATCGAATACAGCTTTCCACATGAAACTATTCAAATGATTTTGAACCATTTATTTTTTAAGATGCAAATCATATTTACTCCTTGCATATTGAGTATCCGTTTTCTCCTATTCCACGGAGAAAAAAAAAATCGAAGTTTAGATAGAAAAGAAGAAAATCTTGCAATTCAGTTATCTTACTAGGAATGTCCGTAGGTTTCTCAATCCAATCAGTAGATGTGCATAAAGCTTTCACTGAATCTCCGTAATCGTAATCTAAACCTGTTCCAAGAGGAAAAGACGTCCCAAGATTTTCTAGGTGGGAGTCCAGGTAAAACTCAACTTACTGAAATAGAACACCTTAGACACCAAGTTGTTTTACACAAATAGATAGTTAATAATTAATATCTATCAATCTCTGTAATAGCAGGCTTCAGTCCCCTTGCAATGCTGGGTCAGCTACACATTTAACATATCAGA